TGACTTCGTACCACTGAAGGATTTAGCCGCACATTTGAAAAATAACCTAAAAAGTCAAATGAATGCTCGGATAATTGGTTTATATGGATCGTTCCTGGTTGAGACCAAACATAAAAATGACATTGCCATAAAAGGATAAGATAGTATTTCCATTTATTCATTAAAAGAGGCGTATTCTTTGAAGCCAGAATGTATTTTCCTTGATATCTAACATAATGAATGAAAGGATCCTTGAAGAATGACAAGATAGACGAAAAATCCTTAGCAAAGACTTCTACAAGATGTTCTATTTTTGCATAGAAATAGATTCGCTCAAAAAAAACGCTAAAAGATGTTAATCGTAAATAAGAGGATTTGTTACGGAGAAAAAGGAAGATAGATTCGTATTCACATACATAAAAATTATATAGAAACAAGAAGAATCTTGGATTACTTTTTGAAAAAGTAGCAATCAAGTTTTTTGGAGTAATAAGACTATTCCAATTATAATACTCATAAAGAAACAACCTTAATAAATAAAAGAAAGGGGCATCTTTCACCCAGTATCGAAGGATTTGAACCAAGATTTCCAGATGGATAGGATAGGGTATTCGTACATCTGACACAAAATTCAAATATGTAAATTGATCCTCCAAAAAAGGAAAAATGGAATGAATTGATCGCAAATTATTGTAAGATTTTACGATTTCTTCCTCCTCTAAAAAAGATCTTAATTGTAGGGAAAATGGAATTTCCATGACGACGGCAAAACCCTCTGATATTATTTGAGAATACAAATTCTTGTTATACCCCCAAAATGGATTTTTGTTAGAATCATTAGCAGAAATAATTAAATGATTCTGTTGATACATTCGAGTAATTAAACGTTTTATAATTAGTAAACTAGATTTATTGTCATAACCCTTATTTTCCACCAAAATTGAGCTATTTAAATCATGACCATAAGCAAGTGCATAAATATACTCCTGAAAAATAAGTGGGTATAGGAAGTCCTGTTGGAGAGATCTATCCAGTCCTAAATAGAATTGATATTCCTCCATTTTTGAAATTCGATTTGATCAAAGAATCAGGGATTTATTGGGTTCTTAAATGATACATAGTGCGATACAGTCAAAACAAGGTATTCTATTATAATTAGAATCAAAAATGAAAAAATGAATAGATACCTAAAAAACAAGTAAAACTCATCAACAGACTCTCTCTCCTCGCTTTTTCCATCTAATTGTTCTAGGATAACAAGCGAGTTAGAAATCTTTTATTTTCTCAACCCAATCGCTCTTTTGATTTTGGAAAAAAAAAAGATCTTTATCAATATACTCTTTCTTCTACACATTTATCATCACCCCATAATGGAGATAATAATAGTTAGGACTCATAACAAAAATCAATAATCCATTCGCGGGAAAAGTTTTTCCCACATCAAGCACTAATCTATTTTTAACGTACAATTAGATGGGGTAATCATTCAAATTAAAAATGAAAGCTCGTTGCTTTTTGTTTCCCTATAATTGGAGCCGCCAAGCTCTATCCCTTTATTAATTCAACCCAACTGAATTTTTTTTGTTCCGAGCCAAAAATTCAAAAAAAAAATTGGGGCCGGATCCAATAAGAAAAAGAATGAAATATTTTTCGAATTCGCTATTGATACGACATGCTGCTTTTTCCATTCATTCCTTTCTGGATCAGTCGTGGTCTTACAAACTCTACCAATAGTATGGACGAATCAATTGCTTCATAGAAATGTGTAAAAAATGGAGTCGCGCTTAAAAGCCGAGTACTCTACCGTTGAGTTAGCAACCCTAATAAAATTAATAAAAATATAATACAATCGAAATAAAAATAGAAAATGGAATTCTCTAATAAAATACTCCATTCAAAAAAATAGAAAGAAAAAAATTCAAAATTATAGACTACCTCTTTGTCTACTATGTTATAGTTATACATTATTTTATACATTATTTTTTCTATTTATCTTTGAATATTGAATCTTTGAATATTGAATAAAAAAAAAAAAGAACTTCTTTGTTGTATCACAGAAAATCCAACGAACCGGCCATTTGACGAAGTAAAATTGACGAAGTAAAAAAAAACAAAAGCCTAAAGAACGTGAATACTGAATAAATATATCCATTTATTCATATCCATTTATTCACGATCGGATTATATTTGTTTGATACACTGTTGTCAATGTTGAAAAAAGAATACAATCCAGAAAACAAACGAATTATAATTACAAAATTCCATTTCAATATTTAATATTTAAAAAACTAAATGAACTGTTTTTGATAAGATAATTAAGATAATATTAAATAAAAATTCTATTATTAATTATTTTTATTATATTATTATATTTTATTTATTATATTATTGATTTTTCAATTTTTTTTTTTTTTTATTTTAAACATATATTCAATTATATGCTGGAACTCTTTTTTCAATTCTAGTTTTTTTTTATTTGAATATAATATTTATGAATAAAAAGAAATTATAGAAAAAAAAA